TATAGTATATCTGTTTCTATGTTTCTATCTATATAGATATGGAAAGTTAAGAAATCATCATATAATAATCGATAAATTGCAATAGAAAAGAAAAAGGGGAGGTTTGTGATGATTTTTAAATCTTTTCTACTAGGTAATCCATTATCCTTATGCATGAAGATAATAAATTCGGTCGTTGTGGTCGGGCTCTATTATGGATTTCTGACCACATTCTCCATAGGGCCCTCTTATCTCTTCCTTCTCCGAGCTCGGGTTATGGAAGAAGGAACCGAGAAGGAGGTATCAGCAACAACTGGTTTTATTGCGGGACAGCTCATGATGTTCATATCGATCTATTATGCGCCTCTGCATCTAGCATTGGGTAGACCTCATACAATAACTGTCCTAGTTCTACCGTATCTTTTGTTTCATTTCTTCTGGAACAATCAGAAAAACTTTTTTGATTATGGATCTACTACCAGAAATTCAATGCGTAATCTCAGCATTCAATGTGTATTCCTGAATAATCTAATTTTTCAATTATTCAACCATTTCATTTTACCAAGTTCCACGTTAGCCAGATTAGTCAACATTTATATGTTTCGATGCAACAACAAGATTTTATTTTTAACAAGTAGTTTTGTTGGTTGGTTAATTGGTCACATTTTATTCATGAAATGGGTTGGATTGGTATTATTCTGGATACGGCAAAATCATTCTATTCGATCTAATAAGTATCTTGTGTCAGAATTGAGAAATTCTATAGCTCGAATCTTTAGTATTCTCTTATTTATCACCTGCGTCTACTATTTAGGCAGAATGCCGTCGCCTATTGTCACTAAGAAACTGAAAGAGAAAGAAACCTCAGAAACGGAAGAAGGGGGAGAAAGAAAGGAGGAAAGCGATGTAGAAACAACTTCCGAAATGAAGGAGACTGAACAGGAACAAGAGGAGGATCTGGACAAAATAGATGAAACGGAAGAGATCCGAGTGAATGGAAAGGAAAAAACAAAGGATGAATTTCACTTTAAAGAGGCACGCTATCAAGATAGCCCGGTTTACGAAGATTCTGATCTGGAGACCCATCAAGAGAATTGGGAATTGGGAAGACTGAAAGAAGAGAAAAAGAAAAGAATGAATATGAATAAAAAGATTGACACATAAGAAAAATACAAGAATAGATAAGATGAGATTCGCCCACCTCCTATATATTTTATCCCTTCGCCCATAAAGAAACTTGCAACACCAATTCCATTGAGAATTCCATCAATTATATATTTATCAAAAAACTGAGTTAGCTCGGCTAACCCTCTTATACTCATGGTGAAAATTCCAGTATAAAAAATATCTATATAACCACGATTATATGACCAATTGTATATCACACCTTTTATTTTGTCCAGAATAATTCTTTTAGGACCTCTTTTTAAAAATAAATTAATTAAGCCCAAATTTTTGAAAGATGAATAAATAGATCCATAAAAAATAGATGCTATCAATAGTCCGAAAAGAGCTATACTTACTGAAAAAAAAGCATTTGACAAAAATCCATACCAATCCTCAGAAGAATTCAATTCTTGATGAAAAAGGGTTGTCGATGGAGTTAACCATTTCGATAATATATCCAAATATATTGCTCCTCCCTTAAAAGAAATTCCTATTGATCCAATGAACAAAGTAAATAGTACTAATACAAGGAGAGGAAATAACATAGTATTGCTCGATTCGTGAGGATACATATAAGTGTACCTATTTCTAAAGTAAGTACTAAAGTCTCGTATCTTACTTCTTACATTCTTGTCAATTTTAGATATATCTTTTGAAAAAAAACAAACCTTATTCTTATTCATGTTTGAAAAAAAGAAATTCCTATTGACTTTCTTAAGTGTCCCTTTTCCCCATAGAGATATTGAATAAAACGAGCTATTTTTTGTACTACTAAGACTACTATAATCTTGAAAATGAATGCGCAAATACCCATCAAAAGTAAGTAAGTACATCCTAAACATATAAAATGCGGTTAATCCTGTTGTGAACCAAGCTATTAGTGCGAAAATTGGTGAGTACAACCAACTATCGTGAAGAATTTCATCTTTGGACCAAAAACAAGCAAGAGGCGGAATACCACAAAGAGAAAGTGTACCTAAAAAAAAAGTAGTTTTTGTAATTGGAACATATTTTGTTAAACCTCCCATAAGAACCATATTCTGACTTTTCTCTGGTGAATATCCAACAATAGGTTCCATTGAATGAATAATGGATCCGGATCCCAAAAACAATAAAGCTTTAGAATAGGCATGGGTGATCAAATGGAATAAAGCAGCTCGATAAGAACCTATACCTAGAGCTAACATAATATAACCCAATTGAGACATTGTAGAATAAGCTAAACTTCTTTTAATGTCTCTTTGGGCAAGAGCTAAAGTAGCTCCTAAAATTACTGTTATTATACCTACTAAACAAATGAGATTCATTATGTAAGGTATAACTATGAAAAGAGGAAGAAGCCGAGCTACAAGAAAAATTCCTGCTGCTACCATAGTAGCAGCGTGTATAAGAGCCGAAATAGGAGTGGGACCTTCCATGGCGTCAGGTAACCATACGTGAAGGGGAAATTGTGCGGATTTAGCAACTGCACCGACAAATAATAAAAAGGCACATAAAGTAGCAAATAAAGAATTGACCCCATTATTATGGATCAAGGTATTCACTATTTGGAACAAATCGCGAAATTCGAAACTACCAGTTATCCAATAAAATCCTAAGGTTCCTAATAATAAACCAAAATCTCCTATACGATTAGTTACAAAAGCTTTTTGACAAGCACTTGCTGCAATGGGTCGTGTGAACCAAAAGCCTATCAATAAATAGGAACACATTCCCACTAGTTCCCAAAAAATATAAATTTGTATCAAATTGGAACTAGTAACTAATCCCAACATTGAAGCATTGGAAAAACTCATATGAGCAAAAAATCTCAAATATCCTTGGTCGTGAGACATATAATTGTCACTATAAATAAAAACCATGATTCCAACAGTAGTAATTAGTATTGACATAATAGAAGTAAGTGGATCGATCAAGTGTCCGAACTCTAATAAAAAATCATTATTGATGGTCCAAGACCATAGATATTGATAGGTCAAACTTCCATTTATTTGCTGAATAGACAGATTGGCCGAAAACCACATAGCTATACTTAGTAGTAAAACACTTAGGAAAGCCCACATACGACGAAGATCTTTTGTTGCTGTCGGAATAAGTAGAAGTCCAAATCCTATTGACATAGTAACTGGGAGCGGAAAAAGGGGTATTATCCATGCATATTTATATGTATATTCCATAAGAAAACAAATTGTTCTTTTTTCTTAGAATTGTTTCCGATTCACCAATTATGATCTCTCTCGAAAAGAACAAAACAATAAGAAAAAATATGAAAAAGATCAAATACAAAAATACAAATATTTGAATTATGACTTTTATCAAAGAATATGATCAAATAATTAGTCAAGTTTCTTACTTAGTTATTAATTAACTTCTAACTTCAAACTCTAGAAAAGAAAGATATTTTTGAAAGAATATGACATCATATGAGATTTTTAATAATTGGATTTTCCCTTTACATTATATTCTAATTATGTAAAATGTAAAATTATGTAATTTCTATTCTATATTATTCTATATTATATATTTCTATATATTTATATATACTTTGTATACTTTTTAAATATATTTTTATTCATATTATATTTTCTTCATGATATATTATTATAGTATATATTTATATACTATTTACTTTATTACTTTACTATTTTATTTTACTATTTAGATAAATTAGATAAATAGTATCTATTACTATTCTTAATATGAAATATTCATATTTGTAATATTGTATATATGACTCTTATATTCTATCTTAGATTCTATATGAATCTATATTCAATAATATTTGAATTACATTACTTTTTTTTGTATATTCTTTTTGTATATATTCCTTAAAAAAAATAAATATACAATACGTATGTAATTATTACATTATGCAAATATCAGAATGAAGATAGAAAATAAAAATCTATTTGTCTATTAAAATAGAATCTTTTTCTTTTATTCTTTTTTCTTCTATTTGTATGTTAAGATATTCTTGAGGTAAATTAATGGAATTAAGTATTAATTATAGGTAATGACTAATAAAGAGTAATTTATTCTAAACAATATATGTCTTTCACATACAACGATAAAAATGAGTCACCTACCTTTTGAATGGCAGTTCCAAAAAAACGTACTTCTATGTCAAAAAAGCATATTCGTAGAAATCTTTGGAAAAAAAAAGGATCTTTAGAGGCAGTAAAAGCTTTTTCTTTAGCTAAATCTGTTTCCACCGGACAGTCAAAAAGTTTTTTTGTACGACAAAAAAAAGTCTTGGAAAAATCTTAATTGACAAGTTTCAAAGAACTTCCAAATTTCCAATTTTTAAATTGGAAGACAAATGATTCAATTTTACTAATGTATTGTGTATTTTATTTGTATTTCACTTCTCCATATTAGTTAGAGCTAAGTAATATGAAAAATAAGAATCTTTCTGTCTACTGGATTCAAAGTACTCAGTATTGTGTATTTTCTTTTTTTTATCATTTTTTTCTATTTTTTATAGTCTTTCTATATTTCTATTATATTCTATTTTATTTATTTTATTCTATTTATTGAGATTGATATTGATTGATATTGAATTCGTGAGATGTTTTTTTCTTTCCTATGAATTGTGCTTTTCAAAATAGAAAAGCACAATTACGATAGACAATAAAGAATCTGAATATTTCATTATACTTTAGACTAAGGTGTTGGGTCTCGAAATCGTTAGAAAAAAATTATGAATTTTATACCCCGACCGAGAACGAAACTATTGAGTTCTTACTGTTTTGGATAAACAAGAGCTAGGTTTCTAGTACGTAAAAGTTGATTATGAAAACTGAACTTACGAAGATGCTAATTCAATATTATTGATATTGAACATTTCCATATGAATGGAAATGCATCTTTCTTCATTGTTTCCTAAACTCTATTGAATATCGACAATTTAACATGAATTTCCTATTATTATTTAGGGTAAGCCGCCATGGTGAAATTGGTAGACACGCTGCTCTTAGGAAGCAGTGCTAGAGCATCTCGGTTCGAGTCCGAGTGGCGGCATAAATATTCTATAAATATTAATAATATAGACACAATAGATCTAATAGAATATAAAATATTTTATTTTATATTCTATTTAATCCCCTCCCCGATTTCAATTATTTAAAAGGGACTCTTCTTTATGATATTTGTGACCTTAGAACATATATTAACTCATATTTCCTTTTCGATCATATCAATTGTGATTATGATTCGTTTGATGAACTTATTAGTCTACGAAATCGAAGGATTACGTAATTCGTCAGAAAAAGGGATGATAGCTACTTTTTTCTCTATAACAGGGTTTTTAGTTATTCGTTGGATTTCTTCGGGACATTTTCCCTTAAGTAATTTATACGAATCATTAATCTTCCTTTCATGGAGTTTATCCATTATTCATATGATTCCGTATCTTGGGAATCATAAAAATGATTTAAGCGCAATAACTGCACCAAGTGCCATTTTTACCCAAGGTTTCGCCACGTCAGGTCTTTCAACTGAAATGCATCAACCCGCAATATTAGTACCTGCTCTACAATCTCAGTGGTTAATGATGCATGTCAGTATGATGCTATTGAGCTATGCAGCTCTTTTATGTGGATCATTATTATCAGTTGCTCTTATAGTGATTACATTTCAAAAAAGAATCGATTCTTTTTTGAAAAACAAGAATTTTTTCAGTTTAAGGAAGTCGTTTTTCTTTGGTGATATGGAAAATTTGAACGAAAAAGAAAGTGTATTAAAAAAGACTTCTTTCCTCTCATTTCCAAATTTTTACAAATATCAATTAATTCAGCGTTTGGATTATTGGAGTTATCGTGTCATTAGTTTAGGGTTTACCTTTTTAACCATAGGTATTCTTTCTGGAGCAGTATGGGCTAATGAAGCATGGGGTTCTTATTGGAATTGGGACCCTAAGGAAACTTGGGCATTTATTACTTGGACCATATTTGCAATTTATTTACATACTAGAACAAATCCAAAATTGCAAGACCAAGGTACGAATTCGGCATTTGTAGCTTCTATAGGATTTATCCTAATTTGGATATGCTATTTTGGGATCAATCTATTAGGAATCGGGTTCCATAGTTATGGTTCATTCCAATGAATTTCTAATTGAATAAAATAAACTACACGAAGAATACATAAAAAAATCGTCTGATACACAATGAACATTTGTGCGAGTTTTTGAGAACCGTTTAAATAGAGGAATTATTCAAATGGTTCTCAAAAACTTTAGATGTATCTCATTACAATTCTAATTAACCCTTCCTTTTTTTTCATTGTACAACGAAAAATCGTTAAAATAGGAAAGTCAAAGAATTCTAAGACTTTCTTTCCAATTAATGAAAATTATTTCATTTTCCTTTATTATTGAATCTAAAAAAAGAATTAGTATCTATAAAAATAATTAGATAATAGAACTTGTACCTTGTCAACCGATAACGGGAGAACGAAATCAGGATAAATACCAATTCCTATTACAGGTAGAAAGATACAGATCGAAACAAATAGTTCTCGTGGTCCAGAATCAAAAAAATTCGAGTTTGGAATATTGAATAGCTTGTATCCATAGAAAATCTGACGTAACATAGATAATAAAAAAATAGGAGTTAATATCATTCCAATTGCCATTACAAAAGTAATTAACATTTTTGGCATGAAAAGATATTTTGGGCTGGTAATTATTCCAAAAAAGACTAAGAATTCTGCAACAAAACCACTCATTCCTGGCAATGCAAGAGAAGCCATCGAGAAACTACTAAACATGGTAAATATTTTTGGCATTGGGATAGATATCCCCCCCATCTCTTCGAGATAAACAAAACGTATTCTATCACAACTTGTTCCTGCTAAGAAAAAAAGTGCAGCACCAATCAATCCATGAGAGAGTATTTGTAAAATGGCTCCATTAAGTCCCATGCCAGTTATAGAACCAATTCCTATAATTATGAAACCCATGTGAGATACGGAAGAATAGGCAATACGTTTTTTTAAATTGCGTTGACCGAGAGAGGTTGAAGCTGCATAAATGATTTGTATTATTCCTACTATCACCAACCAGGGAGATAATATAGAATGAGCGTGAGCTAATAATTCCATATTGATCCGAATCAATCCATATGCTCCCATCTTTAATAAGATTCCAGCTAAAAGCATACATGTACTGTAATGTGCTTCCCCGTGGGTATCTGGTAACCATGTATGTAGGGGTATCATCGGCGATTTGACAGCATAAGCAATAAGAAAACCAAAATAGAGTATTATTTCCAATGCTGCAGGATATGATTGATTAGCTAATTTTTCTAAATCTAATGTTGGTTCATTGGAACCATATAAACCCATACCTAGAACTCCTATTAAGAGAAAAATGGAACCTCCGGCAGTGCACAAAATAAACTTTGTAGCCGAGTACAGGCGTTTTTTTCCTCCCCACATGGATAAAAGTAAGTAAACAGGAATTAATTCTAATTCCCACATGATGAAAAAAAGTAAAAGGTCTCGAGAAGAAAATGATCCTATTTGGCCACTATACATTGCTAACATCAAGAAATAGAAAAATCGCGGATTTCGAGTAACTGGCCAAGCTGCTAAAGTAGCTAAAGTAGTGATAAATCCTGTCAGTAAAATGGGTCCTATGGAAAGTCCATCGGTTCCCAGTCTCCAGTGAAAATCAAAAAGATTGATCCATTGAAAATCCTCCTTCAATTGGGTTAATGGATCGTCCAATTGGAAATGATAACAAAATACATAGGTCATTAGAAGGAGCTCTAGGATACATATACATAGAGTATACCACCTATACACCTTATTTCCCCTATGAGGGAAAAAGACAATTGAAGAACCTGCGAATATGGGCAAAACAAGAAGTATTGTTAACCAAGGAAAATAACTCGTGATAAAGACAAGATAAAATTAGACCAGAAAAGCCCGTGCTCGGGAGAAGGATAATATATTTTCTTTTCTCGAGTACGGGCTTTTGTCGGTAAAGAGGAATCAAACGATTCAAGTGGAGTTTTTTGTCACATATCAATAAGAAAGACCCATGCTGCGAGTTGTTTCATGCCATAAATAAACACGGACACTCAAAAAATCTGTTGGACAAGCGGATTCACATCTCTTACAACCTACACAATCCTCGGTTCTTGGCGCAGAAGCAATTTGCTTAGCTTTACATCCGTCCCAAGGTATCATTTCCAACACATCCGTGGGGCAAGCTCGAACACATTGGGTACATCCTATACATGTATCATAAATCTTTACTGAATGTGACATTGGATCTATAAATTCCAGTTTTGAACACAAAAGATTTTCGATCTGGTAAAATAAAATCATAAAATGAAATAAATCATATATTTTCTATTGTAAACACCAGACGAATCGATGATTTATCAAAATTTTAAGAATCAATAGATTTTCTAATCTGTTTATGAGAAAGGGCCAAGATACTTTGATTTCCATTTCAATAACCATGAAATGTGAGTTTACGAATTCAATTCATGGTTATTTTACCATATTTTTATATTTCTATGAATATATAAGATCTTAATTTTTATTTCATTTAGAGAATTTCTATATTTTTGTCTTAATTTAATTCAATTTTCTAGAATTGAAAATATCAATTGAGAATTGAGTAGAATTCTAGGAATTCTAAGTAATCCTATTCATATAGAAAATATGAATTTGAATTCTATAAATCAAATAGAAAGAATCTAAAATAGTCTAATTCTAACTAATTCTAATTTAGAATTCATTTTAATATAATGTACTATACTAATATATATATATTCATATACATATATACATATAAATATAGAAAGATTCTAGTATATAGATATATAGAAATAGAATTAAGGATATGATGATATATTATATATCAGATGAATACGTTTGTTATTAGGTTAGTGATAGAATAGGTTATTAACTCTAAATCATAAATATATATGAAAAAAGAGAAGAAAGAAAATAAATAAGAAAATAATAGAATATTCTATTCTATTGAATTCTAATTCGATTAGATTCTATTTAGAATATTCTAAAAGTCTTATGTTTTGATTTCTATGTGAAAATAGAATAATTATGACTAATTATTCAGCAAATTTGATTGATTGATACGAGTTGATTTTCTGTTACGATGGATCGACGAAACAATAGCTAGCCCAATAGCTGCTTCAGCAGCCGCAATGGCTATAACAAAGATTGAGAAAATTTCTCCTTTTAATTGCCGACTATCAAATATATCGGAAAATGTGACGAGATTTATATTCACCGAATTCAGTATAAGCTCAAGACACATAAGTGCTCTAACCATGCTTCGGCTTGTGATCAGTCCGTAGATACCGATAGAAAATAAATAAACACTTATAAAAAGTACATGTTCTAACATCATTGATAAATTCCTCATCTATCTCGATTCATTTCAATATGAACAAAAATTAAACCGATTCAGTTGACTAGTAGAATAGAAGAATTACAGAACAAAATAAGATATTCACAGTAGATTGAAATAAAATAGATTAAATCCATTTTCATTCTTTAATTATAAAAAAGGAAGTTCTTATTTCTTATTATATTAGATTATTGACGAGCCATAGTAATTGCACCTATCAAAGAAACTAAAAGAATTATAGAAATGAGTTCAAAAGGAAGATAAAAATCTGTGGATAAATGAATCCCAATTTGTTGAACGTTACTCATTAAGTCCTGTTCTATAATCTGATTTGATCTTGTAGTCCGAAAAATTCCGGACCATGACGTATCTGGGATAGTAGTCATTAATGAAAAAAAAATACTTGTACAAACCAGTGAAGTGATCCTATCTCCAATGGTCCATAAATAGGAATCATTGGAATATTCTGAACCGTTCATGAACATCACAGCAAATATGATTAATACATTTATGGCTCCCACATAAATAAGGAACTGTGCGGCAGCTACAAAATAGGAATTCAATGAAATATATAATAAGGATATACAAACAAGAACCAATCCCAATGAAAAGGCAGAATCAATAGGATTGGTAAGTAATACTACTCCCAGACCTCCTAATATAAGAACTGATCCCAGAAATACTACAATAATATCATGTATTGGTCCAGGTAAATCCATTATGAAATAAAAGATAAATAAATAAGTCGAAATATTTCATGACCTTACTAAGGGTCCAGGAAAGGAACTCTTTTTTTATATGATACCTTCCTAATTGAATGAAAAAAAAAGGAATATCATTAGATAGATAAAATAAAGTTATTTGGCTAATCCTACTTTATTCCAAACCAAATCTTAGTAATTGGTAATCGTTCTTGAACGGGTTTTTATTTTTTCATTTTATTTGTTGAATCCATAACTGTTTGAATTGTGTAATCTCCAATTATTGAAATGGGTAACCGACCTAAAGAAATTTGATTATAATTCAATTCGTGACGATCATAAGTGGAAAGTTCATATTCTTCAGTCATCGATAAACAGTTTGTTGGACAATACTCGACACAGTTACCGCAAAATATACAGACACCAAAATCAATACTATAATGAAGCAATTGTTTTTTCTTAATATCTTTTTCAAATTTCCAATCAACAATGGGAAGGTCTATTGGACATACGCGAACGCATACTTCACAAGCAATACATTTATCAAATTCAAAGTGGATTCGACCACGAAAACGCTCTGATGTGATTGATTTTTCATAAGGATATTGAATAGTTACAGGTAAACGATTTGTATGGGATAAGGTAATTATGAAACTTTGTCCAATGTACCTTGCGGCTCGTATTGTTTGTTTGCCATAATTCATGAACCCAGTAACCATAGGTAACATATTATAGATATCCGTGAATAAAATTTATGTTTCTTTCTCTTGGTTGAGATAAGTTATGAATATATAATATTCATTATTGTTTTCTCTTAATTTCTTATTTTTATTTATAGTTTCTAGTGAATAGTTTATAGTGAAACGAGTTGAAAAGAGGTTGTCAATAATAGATTACCTAGAGAAATAGGTAAAAGAAATTTCCATCCAAGATTTAATAATTGATCCATTCTCATCCTAGGTAAAGTCCATCTTGTTGTGATAGGAATGAACAGAAACAAATAAGCTTTAGCTAATGTAATAAAGATACTAATTGCTATTACAAAGACTCTAAACATTTTATTTATTCCAAAAAGTTCAGTAAGAGATATGTACGGAATAGAAAAATTCCACCCACCTAAGTAAAGAACTGTTACAAATAATGAAGAAACTAATAGATTTAGGTAAGAAGCAAGATAAAAGAATCCGTATTTTATACCTGAATATTCGGTTTGATAACCTGCTACTAATTCCTCTTCTGCTTCTGGTAAATCAAAGGGTAATCTTTCACATTCTGCTAGAGAAGACATTAGAAAAACTAGAAATCCTATGGGCTGACGCCACAGATTCCATCCCCCAAAACCATATTTGGACTGTGCCTCAATTATATCAACTGTACTTGAACTGTTAGATAATTATAGTCGATGATAACATCACTGCTCCCATCGCTATTCCAAAACCGTACATGAGATTTTCACCTCATACGGCTCCTCTATGGCCACAAAGAAATGTAAGGTAAGGCTGGTTCAGTATTATTGCTCTCCTTGGACCTTAGGTAAATACAATGTAAAGATAAATTGGAGGTTGGAGAGTCCTCAATTCGACCAATAAAATTCTGTCTGCTATAATAAAAAAAAGCACTTCCGAATTTATCTCATCCCTTATAATGATATGAGAATTAAAATAATCAAAATTTATCTTTGTTCAGCAATAACTTAATCCTTCAATCAAATACTCGTTATATTCATAAATATAAAGAATTGGCATTAGTTAATGAATCATGATAAGAATTCCCATATGCATATGTATGAAGAAATAAATATTTTCTTATTATTCCCGTTTTATTCTTTTTTATTCTATTATCGTATTGCATTCTATTTATCTTGTTCCTGTTCTTCTTTTTGAAAACTAAAAAAAAGGAAAGAAAATAAAGGATTAATTCGTTCTTGATAGTCATTTATTTAATAAGCGAATAGTAGCATACTCTAGATCGGAATCGTGGGGAAGTACTGCTTGATCGTTTCTACCAACTTCAAGCCCTTATTATGATTCGTTTTATGCAAAGTTTTATGCAAAAATCCTTTTTTTTGATACCTTACATTATTTCCATTACTCATCCTTTGCGTACTTTGGTGTTCCTAACTGCCCACTTCTTTTTGATTGATCCCCAGTATAGTAATAAATACAGTTGACCTTTTGCATCCGCTTCAAGATATGACGACTAATAAAATAATCTCAATCTTGGGGTAAACAACTTATGTTTACTTCAAATTTCTTCTTGTACCTAGGGAATGAGATTTTTCTTGTTTTACTGCAAATTGAGGAGCAGTTTTGTTTCACTCATATAACTATCTGGTTTAACTCATCGAACTAAAATGTTTCATAAAAAAGATGAAGATATTTATTCAAGACATTCAATTTCTTTATCTTCACTTACTTTATACTTTATAAAGTAAGTATAAAGTTTCTTTATTTAATATTCATATTTACATATTGAATTATGTTTATATTGTATTGAAATTTCAATTCATTTCTTTTCTCTTTTCTAGAAAAGAGATAAAAAAAAGTTCATGTTCCAACGAATCGCACGTAGAGATATTGCTAACACACATAGAGTTAATGGTATTTCATAACTAATCGATTGAGCTGCAGCTCGTAGACCGCCTGAAAAGGAATACTTATTATTTGATCCATATCCTGACATAAGAAGACCAATGGGGACAATACTTGAAAAGGCAATCCATAAAAAAACACCTATACTGAGATCAGCTAAAACAAGGTGATATCCAAAAGGAATTACTAAATAACTTAGTAGAATTGATATAAACCCTATAGAAGGTCCGACCCTAAATAAACGAATATTACCTCTAGATGGAAGAAGATCCTCCTTCAAAAGTAGTTTGGTCCCATCCGCTAAAGCTTGAAGAATTCCTAATGGGCCGGCATATTCAGGTCCAATACGTTGTTGTATTGCTGCAGATATTTTTCTTTCTAACCACACAATGACTAATACCCCCATTGTGATTCCTAAGACAAGGGTTAAAATGGGGATAAAAATCCATATGAGTCCATAGACTTCTTTTAAGGATTCTAATCTATAAAAAGAATGAATAGTTTGTACTTCTGTCGTATCAATTATCATTTCAACGATCAACTTCTCCCATAATGATATCTATACTACCTAGTATCGTCATGATATCAGCCAATTTCATTCTTTTAACTAGCTGGGGAAGAATTTGCAAATTGATGAAACCGGGTGGACGAATTTTCCATCTCCAGGGGAAAACGCTACTATCCCCTATTAAATAAATTCCTAATTCTCCTTTTGGGGCCTCTACCCTTACATAAAGTTCTTGTTTTAACAATTCAAAATTGGGTGAAAGTTTTTTAGTAATAAATCTATATTCAAAATTATTCCATTCGGAATTCTTTGTCCTATGAAAACGCCGGTTTTCTAAATTCTCATAAGGTCCTCCAGGAATTCCTTCTAGAGCCTGTTGAATGATTTTTATGGATTCTTGCATTTCACCGATTCTTACTAAATAACGAGCTAATGTATCGCCTTCTTTTTGCCATTTGACTTCCCAATCAAATTTATTGTAACACTCATAACGATCAACTTTACGAAGATCCCATTGTATTCCAGAAGCTCGTAACATTGGTCCTGATAAACCCCAATTTATTGTCTCCTCCCCACCAATAATGCCCACTCCTTCAACTCGTTCCAAAAAAATGGGATTTCGCGTAATGAGTTTTTGATACTCAACAACTTCTGTTAAAAAATAATCACAGAAATCAAAACATTTATCTATCCAGCCATAAGGTAAATCCGCAGCTACTCCTCCAATGCGGAAATAATTATGCATCATCCGCATACCTGTGGCGGCTTCGAATAGATCATATATTAATTCCCTCTCTCTTAAAATATAGAAAAAGGGAGTCTGTGCACCGATATCGGCCATAAAAGGGCCAAGCCATAACAAATGGGAGGCTATACGGCTCAGCTCCAGCATAATAACTCTGATATAACTGGCCCTTTTAGGCACTTGAACACTTTCCAATCGTTCTGGTGCATTTACTGTTATTGCTTCTGTAAACATAGTAGCTAAATAATCCCAACGTGTTACATAAGGCAAATATTGTATAATTGTTCGGTTCTCCGCTATTTTTTCCATCCCTCTGTGTAAATAGCCCAATATAGGTTCACAGTCAATAACATCTTCACCATCCAGAGTAACGATCAGCCGAAGAACACCATGCATTGATGGGTGGTGAGGACCCATATTGACTATTATGAAATTTTTTCTTGTAGCTGGTACAGTCATATTTTTTTCCTTAATTCATTATTTCATGAATTTTTTAAAATGAAAAATATAAAAAAAAAAAAAGAATAACTGAACTAATAAAAAAATAATGAAAAAATAAAAAAGAACAAGGATAATAATAAGAAAATCAAATAAGAAATTAAAATTTAATTAACGAGTTTTTGGTTCCCGAATATTGAACTGATCCATTAATTTCTTATAACGCACTTTGTTTTTCTTTGACAAATAAGTCAATAATCGTTGACGTTTTCCCAGAATTCTTCGTAGACCCCTTTGCGATAAAAAATCTCTTTTGTGCAATTCTAAATGTGAAGTAAGTCTCCGTATCTTACTGGTGAAATGGAATACTTGAAATTCAACAGACCCACTATTTTCTTCTTTTTCTTCTTGTGTAATAACTGAGATGAATGAATTTTTGACCATAAATTAAGATTTATATCTTTCTTTTCTGTGAATTTTACCGATCAGGAAAAATAATAATATTTATTATGCCAGTTATTTTCATCTAGTATACATCAAAATTGGATTTCATTCATATACTACTTTGTTTTTTATTTATGTGGTTTATGTTTTGTATATTTGGATCAAATATACAAAACATATATGTATTCACGAAAGAGAACAATTTATTTTTACTTAAAAGGATTCCGCTCTTCCTAGTGAAAATATATACACTATGAAATCAGCATCATGTATTAGAATGTTACACAGTGTATATATTTCGGCTTTCATCTATCAAATATGTTACACGATATGTAGGAAATCTACTATAAATTTTTTCATTTTTCATTGGAATTGAATTCATTCTGAATTGTGAATACATATGTATTCTTGCCATACTGAAACGACTGCTGTTATTGGTATCAAACCAATAGCGATTCATACAAGCTACATCTTCTAATCGATAATTGGGCCAAAGAAACAATTTGAATTTCATGAAATTATTAATATGTTTGTCCTTATTCAAAAATTGCCCACAGTTTCTTATTTTGTTTTCATTGCAAAATATTGGATTTCTATCCACAACATTCAAATTCCGGGAATTGAAACAAATTCGAATTCGAAATTCTCTACGACGTCTGGGAGATAGAATATTTTCAGGAACAAGTAAATCATAATGATTTTTGTCTCCACTCAAAAATATGTTGCTGCGTCCTGCAATGGATTTTTCAAACCCCCCTTTCTCAATATATCTTTTTTTTGTGTATTTTTCCTTTGTTTGGTACCTCTTATTATCGACCAATGAAATATCCATAGTTTGATATATAATATATTTTTCGTCCGTTCGTATAGATAGACAAATTGGTTCAATAATAAATATTCCCTTTCTTATCAATTCTGCAAGAACTAGGTCCTTTTGAATTAGCATTTGATCTATATTTATTTCACCTCTTTGAATCGAAGATATAGCAATTTCGTTTGGATTTATCAGTCTAAGTAGGAGACAATATATCCTGATATTTTTCATTATTTTTTTATTCAAGGGATTAGCCCATCTTAGTTGAAAAAGTAAATATTTTTTCAAAAAGAAATCTAGTTCCATTTCATTCTTGCTCTTATCTTGTTTTTTTTTTATACCCTTTTTCATTTCGAATCTTGCGTAATCTTCTTCAACAGCTTTTTTATTTTTTTGTTTTAGTAGATTCGATACAAGATTTCCTTGGACCTGTTGTTCATTTTCTTCCTGCTTGGAATTTACTAATTCAAGATCTTTTTTTTTCTTAGATGATTTCTTTGGATTTACGTTAATGTTTTTACTTTTTTCATTTCTATAAAAATGAAAAAAGAGTGATTTGATTGGGATGATCCAAGGTTGAATCTTATATACATCAAAAAGTAGCACAAATTCTGGGAAGAACCAAGTTTCTAGATTGGATATAGTATCATGATTTGATGCGGTATCATAGAACCTTTCTTTATTCATTCCCATGCAATCAAAAAAGAGATTGCATGGTTTGATCTCTTGATGAATTGTAGGATAAAAAAGATCTTTTTTTTTCATTTTTTTTAAATTATTAATTTCAGTCTTAGTATTTTTCTGAATCTTGATGCCAATATGTGCATTGGCCCAGATCTCAATATTATTTATAAAACAAAGATGGAGAATTCTACAATCAAAATATTTTCTATCCAAATTTGTATTCCTATTAATAAGATATCCTTTTTCTATATAATAATTACTAGGTATACTTACCAATACATAAAATGATTCAGGTTTCAATGTATTGAAATGATATGGAATTTCTTGGTCCCCGTTTATTTCTAATGTTGATCCAGAAATGTATAAATTAGGAAGGCTTATGTATTTATATGATAAAAGATCATATCTGTAATGTTTTTTCCATTTGTCTTTTTGACTCATAAATGAATTCGCTGCATAGTCATTTTTTTTCATGGAATCAATTAATTGGTATTTTTTATATAAATCCAATTGGATTGATTCCTTGTTTTGAATCATACGACGTTGATTTATTCTATTTCGCCATTCTTTAGGTACTAATCGAGAACTTTTTTTTTGAGATAAATCGTATTGATAATGACCTTTTAACCAATTTTTCCATTCGTTCATTACATATGTATGAATTTTTTTATGTCTTGATTTGGAATTAAAGATTCCGTGTATCATACAATAGTCTTTGAAATTATCCTTAAAAAAAGGGGAGTTCCCTTGATATTGAAGCACAGGCCCCAATTGATACTTATTAAGTAATTGGTTTTGTGATATTTTGTAAAATACATATGCTTGGGACAGAGAAGATAAATTCCAATAAGTATTGGAATTTTGATTACTATTCTCAGTATTTGAAAACAATTTTTTTAGAGTCAAAACAAAATTCATTGTATTTTTATTTTTTTCATCAATTCCTTCTTGTTCTTGATTTATTTTCTTGTTGTAAATGGATTTATTAAAGATCTTTTTTGTTGATTCAAAGAAAATTTGTGCATTGATCTTAGAAATGGTAATGGTACATAGCAAAATATCTATGTATATTTTTTCAATGAATGATTTGATAAAGTAGTGTGATTTACGCATTAATCGGATATTTTTCCTTTTTAATATTTTCCAAATATGTTTCTGCGATCCCGATCTTTTATTATCATAAATTAGAACTCTTTCTTTTTTTTTCTTGTCTTTTGCAGTTCGTTCAATTTGATTCCTTATTTTGATTGTCTTATCAGAAAGATCTTTCATTCTTCTTTCTATTAGTGAATAATTGAACCAATTCATCGTTCGAATTAGAACGGACGATTCGCGAAGAATCTTATTATTTCTTTTTAAATCTTTTTTGTTTTTGTTCGGTTCATATACTTTTTCTTTTCTCAATTCAAATAAGAAAATTGTATTTGCTTTCTCCAGTTTTTTCATTATTAGCTTGATAACTCGAACTATTTTGATGACCCCTTTTGTTTTTTCTTTTCTAACTTTTAGAAAGGATTTTATTTTTTTATTGAAAATTTTTAGAACTTGTAAAAATTTATTTTTCACCTTTTTTTTTATTTTTTGGAGTTCTTTATAAATAGGTTCAAAAAAAAAAGGTCGTTTTCGGGGAGAACCAAAGGGAAGTTCCGCTTCCATTCCCCAGACTGTTAAAAAACAAAAATTTGTTTTTTTCTCTTTTTTTTTCATTAGATCTCTATGATTAGATCGTGCCTTAGATTTTCTCCAAGGTTTTAGACAGAAAGGATATAGAATCTTTATCTGAATACCGTCTATTAACCAATCTTGGGGAAATTCTGTTTCTGATAATTGAACACCATTATAGGTGCATTTAATATGCATTTCTCTATCCCATTCCTGAAAATCCTCGTCCCACTCGGTAGATTGAAAGAATAACATACGGAAAAGATTTTTGGCTATTATTAATGAAGGTAATATAATGTATTTTCTAAGAAAAGATTGGGTTACTAACATAAAACCTCTTATTACTTGAGTAAATAGAAAGGTATCCCAAGCTTCTGATATTTCTATCTGTTCATTTTTATATTTTTTTTCCTCTTTCTCCTTTTTTTCTTTTGTATCTTTCTTTTCAAAATAGGAAATTTTTAATTCTGATTCTTGTTCTCTGCCCATCCAATTTTGAAAAATGAGATTCTTCATTTCGTTGATATCAAAAGACGAAAAAAAAGATGTTTTGCCTAGACGATCCAAAAAAAGCGGGGAATGTACATTTACTTGAAAGAGGTTCCAAATAACTGTTTTACGTCTTTGAGCGCGCATGGATCCTTTGATTAGATTGCGACGAAAATCCGATTGTTGTGAGTAACGTATCAAAGCCACCTCTTCCTCTTCCGTTTGATCATCATTTTTATCATTGTTACTAGTATTATGAATACTAGAAATAGAATTGGTATTCTGATCATTATCGTTATAAATTACCACACGTTTGGCTCTTCTTGAATGAATCTCATGATCTTCTTCCTCCAATTCTTCGTTATTTTCTTCTTCCTCTTCTTCCAAATTCTCGGTTAATTTGTATGACCATCGAGAAACCTTTTTACTGACTTCTTCTATTCTAATTCCAATAGATTGATTTTTCATTGTTTTTTTATCTTTTGTATGTGTTGTAATTACATCAAATACAAATTGCAAATATTTTGCTTGACTTTCTGAATCAATTCCTTTTTCTTCTGTAGAATTCAAAAATGATTGACGGTGGAGTTCTACGGGATCATTAAGAATTAGATCATGAATCTTATTTATAAAAAAAAATTCTACTAAATCTTCTGTATCTGTATAAGTATTCATGATTGCACGTGAATCTAATTTTTTTCTCGTTCGTCTATATGGTCCGTTGAAAAAAGGATCATATGCTTTTGGCAAGCATTTTTTTCTTTTTTCATCATCGCATAATATGGTTCTTTTTTCAAGCATATCCAGACTAGGGGATCCCTCATTTTTTTCTATAATTTGGATTCGGCTTCTCAACTCATTGTTCAAATTGCACTTTTTTTTTTCATTAGTAGAAATCCAAGAATTATAAAGATCTTCGTCATATAGTTTTTCTATTATGTACAAAGAAATTCTTCGTTCTAGCATTTCCGAAAAAGTCGATAAACTGGGCGGGTATGTAAAGGATATTGTTTGTTTCCCATCACTTGTACATGTAAAAAAAAAAAATTGTGACATTTCATTGCGTAAGGCATTTTCTAATTTATCATTTTTTATATATCGTAATGGACGATTCCATCGTTGATAATCGAAAAAAAAAGTGACAAAAGTTTTTTCAACCAAAGTTTTTTCAACCCACAAATTCATTCTTTTCTTTTTCTCTTCTTTCAGTCTTCCCAATTCCCAATTCTCTTGATGGGTCTCCAGATCAGAATCTTCGTAAACCGGGCTATCTTGATAGCGTGCCTCTTTAAAGTGAAATTCATCCTTTGTTTTTTCCTTTCCATTCACTCGGATCTCTTCCGTTTCATCTATTTTGTCCAGATCCTCCTCTTGTTCCTGTTCAGTCTC